AGAATGAACGGATAGCAATAGCAGAAAATTGGGATACTATTCTATTTGCTCAAGCAATAAGAGGTTCTATGTTAGTAACACAATCGATTCTTAGAAAATACATCGTATTGCCTTCATTGATAATAGCTAAAAATCTCGGCCGTATGTTATTATTTCAATTCCCCGAGTGGTACGAGGATTGGAAGGAGTGGAATAGAGAAATGCATGTTAAATGCACCTATAATGGTGTTCAATTATCAGAAACAGAATTTCCGAAAGACTGGCTAACAGACGGTATTCAAATAAAGATCCTATTTCCCTTCTGTCTGAAACCTTGGCACAGATCTAAGCTACGATTCGATCATAGAGATCGAATGAAAAAGAAAGGAAAAAAAGAAAATTTTGGTTTTTTAACAGTCTGGGGGATGGAAACTGAACTACCTTTTGGTTCTCCCCGAAAAGGACCTTCGTTTTTTGACCCCATTTGGAAAGAACTCGAAAAAAAAATTAGAAAAGTGAAAAAGAAATGTTTTCTAGTTCTAAGAGCTTTAGGAGAAAGAAAAAAATGGTTTCTAAGGGTCTTAAAAGAAAAAACAAGATGGATTCTCAAAACAGTTCTATTTATAAAAAGAATAATAAAAGAGTTTGCAAAAGTAAATCTAATTTTCTTATTTGGATTGAGGAAAGTATATGAACCAAATAAAAATAGAAAAGATTCTATAATTAGTAATAAGATTAACCATGAATCGATCATTCGAATTAGATCTGTGGATTGGACAAATTATTCACTGACAGAAAAAAAAATGAAGGATCTGGCTGATAGGACAACCACAATCCAAAATAAAATAGAAAGGATTACAAAAGACAAGAGAAAAGTATTTCTAACTCCAAATAGAAAGATTAGTCCTAACGAGACAGGTTGTGATGATAAAAGATCGGAATCACAGAAACATATTTGGCAGATATCAAAAAGAGGAGGTGCCCGATTAATACGTAAATGGCACTATTTTATGAAATCTTTCATTGAAAGAATCTATATGGATATCTTTCTATGTAACATTAATATTCCCAGAATAAATGCACAACTTTTCCTTGAATTTGAATCAACAAAAAAAATTATCGACAAAGACATTTCCAATGATGAAAGAAATAAAGAAGGAATTGATGAAACAAATCAAAATGCAATTCACTTTATTTCGACTATAAAAAAGTCTCTTTCTAATATTAGTAATAATAAATCACAGATTTATTGTGACTTATCTTCCTTGTCCCAAGCATATGTATTTTACAATTTATCACAAATCCAAATTATTAATAAGTATTACTTGAGATCTGTACTTCAATATCGCGGAGCATATCTTTTTCTTAAGGATAGAATAAAGGACCATTTTGGAACACGAGGAATATTGGATGCCAAATCAAGGTCTAAGAAACTTCCGAATTCTGGAATGAATGAATGGAAAAATTGGTTAAGGGGTCATTATCAATACAATTTATCTCAGACTAGATGGTCTAAATTAGTACCGCAAAAATGGCGAAATAGAGTCAATCAACGTCGTATGATTCAAAATAAAGACTCAAAAAAAGATTCATATGAAAAGGAAAAAGACCAATTAATTCATTACGAGAAACAAAATAATTATGTAGTGAACTCATTACCGAGTCAAAAAGAAAAATTTAAAAAACACTACAGATATGATCTTTTATCACATAAATATATTCATTATGAAGACAGGAAGGACTCATATATTTATGGATCGCCATTCCAAGTAAATGTAGACCGAGAGATTCCATATAATTACAACATGCCTAAACCCGAATCATTTTATGTACCCGGGGGTATAGCTATTAATGATTATCTAGGGGAAGGGTCTATTATTGATACGGGGAAAAATCCGGATAGAAAATATTTGGAGTGGAGAATTCTCAATTTTTTTCTTAGAAAGAATATCGATATTGAGACTTGGACCGATATAGATACTGGAACCAACATTAATAAAAATACTAAGACTGGGACTAATGATTATCAAATAATTGATAAGAAAGATCTTTTTTATCTCACGATTCATCAAGAAATCAACCCATCCAATCAAAAAAAAAGGTTTTTTTTTGATTGGATGGGAATGAATGAAGAAATGCTACATCGTCCCATATCGAATCTAGAACCCTGGTTCTTCTCAGAATTTGTGCTACTTTATGATGCATATAAGATTAAACCGTGGATCATACCAATCAAATTACTTATTTTCAATTTGAATGGAAATGAAAACATTAGTGAAAATAAAAACATCAACAGAAATCAAAAAAAGGATCTTCGTCTATCATCTAATCAAAAAGAATATCTTGAATTAGAGAATCGAAATCAAGAAGAAAAAGAAGAGCTGGGTCAAGGGAATCTTGGATCAGATCCACGAAACCGACAAAAAGATCTTGAAAAAGATTCCGCGGAATCAGACATTAAAAAACGTAGAAAGAAAAGACAATCCAAGAGCAATAAGGAAGCGGAACTAGATTTCTTCCTGAAAAGGTATTTGCTTTTTCAATTGAGATGGGCTGATCCTTTGAATCAAAGAATTCTAAATAATATCAAGGTATATTGTCTCCTGCTTAGGCTGATAAATCCAAGGGAAATTGCTATATCCTCTATTCAAAGAGGAGAAATGCGCCTGGATGTAATGCTGATTCAGAAGGATCTAACTCTTACAGAATTGATAAAAAGGGGAATATTGATTATCGAACCGGTTCGTCTGTCTATAAAATGGGATGGACAATGGATTATGTATCAAACCATAAGTATTTCATTGGTCCATAAGAATAAGTACCAAACTAATCGAATATGCCGAGAAAAAAAATATGTTGATGAAGATTATTTCGATAGATCCATTGCACAACATGGAAAGGTACTTGTGAATGGAGATGAAAATAATTATGCTTTGCTTGTTCCTGAAAATATTCCATCTCCTAGACGTCGTAGAGAATTGAGAATTCTAATTTGTTTGAATTCCGAGAATGAGAATGTTGTGAATAGAAATTCAGTATTTTTCAATGGTAACAACGTAAGGAACTGTGTGCAATTTTTGGATGAGGACAAGCATTTTGATACAGATATAAATGAATTTATCCAATTCAAATTGTTTCTTTGGCCCAATTATCGATTAGAAGATTTAGCTTGTATGAATCGCTACTGGTTTAATACCAATAATGGCAGTCGTTTCAGTATGTCAAGGATACATATGTATCCACGAGTCAGAATTAGTTGATGGTGGATTTCCTATATATCTATATCACGTGTCATATCCGGTATATAAAGGTATACAAATGTACACACACGTTGTGTTACATTAGATTCTGATACATGATACTGATTCAATGATGTATCATATCAATTGGATCTAGGAATGAATCGGCAGAATTTTCTTAAGTCCCAATCATTCCCTTTTGTGGGTGTAGAAATGTACCATCTCCTTCTATCGAATCCAATTGAAAATTGGATTCGATAGTAAAGTAGTCTATGAATAAATCCAGATTATTTTATTGTGTGTACCAGATCTAAATGACTGGCATTATCATTATTCCTGATCGGTAAAATCCATATCTGTGGAAAAGAAAGAAAAAAAAGAGAGAGAGAAGAATTCTTTTTATGGTAAAAAATTCATTCATCTCAGTTATTCCGCAAGAAGAAAAAGAAAAAAACAAAGGGTCTGTTGAATTTCAAGTATTCAGTTTCACCAATAAGATACGGAGACTTACTTCACATTTGGAATTGCACAGAAAAGACTATTTATCCCAGAGAGGTCTGCGGAAAATTCTGGGAAAACGTCAACGTATACTGGCTTATTTGTCAAAGAAAAATAGAGTACGTTATAAAGAATTAATTGATCAGTTGGATATTCGGGAACCAAAAACTCGTTAATTTGAAAATTCGTTTGAATTATTTGCTTTATTAGATCTTGAATTTTGATGAACCTCGTTTCGTTTTCAGCAATTCATGAAATAATGAATCGGGGAAGAAAACATATGACTGTACCGGATATAAGAAAAGACTTCATGATAGTCAATATGGGTCCTCACCACCCATCAATGCATGGTGTTCTTCGACTCATCGTTACTCTAGATGGTGAAGATGTTATTGATTGTGAACCCGTATTGGGTTATTTACACAGAGGGATGGAAAAAATTGCGGAAAACCGAACAATTATACAGTATCTACCTTACGTAACACGTTGGGATTATTTAGCTACTATGTTCACAGAGGCAATAACGGTAAATGCACCAGAACAATTGGGAAATATTCAAGTACCTAAAAGAGCCAGCTATATCAGAGTCATTATGCTGGAGTTGAGTCGTATAGCTTCTCATTTGTTATGGCTTGGGCCTTTTATGGCGGATATCGGTGCACAGACTCCTTTCTTCTATATTTTCAGAGAGAGGGAATTGCTATATGATCTATTCGAAGCTGCCACAGGTATGCGAATGATGCATAATTATTTCCGTATCGGGGGAGTAGCTGCTGATCTACCTCATGGCTGGATAGATAAATGTTTGGATTTCTGCGATTATTCTTTAACAGGAGTTGTTGAATATCAAAAGCTTATTACGCGGAATCCCATTTTTTTGGAACGAGTTGAAGGAGTGGGCATTATTGGTGGAGAGGAAGCAATAAATTGGGGTTTATCAGGACCAATGCTACGAGCTTCCGGAATGCAATGGGATCTTCGTAAAGTTGATCATTATGAGTGTTACGATGAATTCGATTGGGAAGTCCAATGGCAAAAAGAAGGAGACTCATTAGCTCGTTATTTAGTACGAATCAGTGAAATGGCGGAATCCATAAAAATTATTCAACAGGCTCTGGAAGGAATTCCGGGGGGGCCCTATGAGAATTTAGAAGTCCGTCGCTTTGATAAAGCAAGGGATTCCGAATGGAATGATTTTGAATATCGATTCATTAGTAAAAAGCCTTCTCCCACTTTTGAATTGTCGAAACAAGAACTTTATGTCAGAGTAGAAGCCCCAAAAGG